TCGGACCAATCAATCGAATATTGATTAATACGTAATCGATTGAACACTACTTGAAAACGGTTCTTCTGTTCAGAAACGAAATGTTCCAAATGTTCCTGGAAATTCTTGCTCCCATTGGAACATTTGTATCTATATGCATCAGGATCCCGATTCATGGATCTCTCGGTTCGAGAAATAAGAGGATCAAACCATTTCTTCTGACTCTTTTTCAAATTCGATAAATGTTGGTTGATCGTATATTTCATTATAGTTATATGATTCAGAGTATCATTTCCTATTCGATCCCTTTGAATTCCATATTCGAAGTTGCGATCGGATCTATTCATTAAAAAGAATCGATTCGATACATTTCTTATGTACCCATAGGTGCTATATTGGATTTGAATCAGATTTCGGATCAATCTATATTGATTGACTGCCTCCATTATGTTGTTGCTAGCAAATACCGCTGTTTTTAGTTTTGGATCTTCCAAATCATTCCCGCAGTAGATCCGGACCGATTTTTTTCTGATCCTTCGATAAAAAGATTCATTCTCTTCATAAAAAAGAGGAGGTAGAACCAATAAAGATTTCTTTTTCGATTCATCTCTGGAGTTGAATACCTCATTCAAGAATTTTTTTTGATCCAACCCGTAGGAATCAATAGAAAAGGCAAATCCCCTATGATACACCAGATCCGGCTCGGTTATTGATAGAGTGAATAGATCTGCCATTTCTTGAAATCTCTCTTCTGATTCAAAATCGTGGTGTAACGTGTATCCCCCTTTGTTCCGGTCATGGAATAGATGAAATAAATCAAAAAATGGATTTTTTTTCAAGAATGAAATCTTATTGGAACTGTCCATATCCGGTTCATCCTTCGGAACCATATCACATCCCGGATCTGATGAAATAGGATGAATTGAGGCGGTATTTTGTAAATACGTAATTATCTTGAATATATCAACCATTTCTTTATTTTCCGATCGCCTGGAAGGGACAAAAGAAACATCTTGTTTTTTCTTCAAAAATTTCTGATCTCTAGTGGACCTCTCAGTAGGATTCGAACCCAGATGAAGTTCTGACCATCTGTCAGAGAAAAAAGAACGAATTGATCTTGTAGGATTCCCAAGAAATTCTTCGATTTCTTCCGGAAGCAGATGATTATTCATCTGCTTCTCACGTTCCGTGAATAGCCGGGACATTGAGGAAGATCCAAAAAGGCATTTCGGGAATCGATCTGATTCTATCTCTGTTCGTTCCGTTTGAAGAAAGGAAGGATCCAAAAGAATCGATCTTTCTTTTAGTTGCTGAATCTCTGTTTGATCGATCAATGTGTGATATTCCGAATCCTCATTTCTAATGGAATCGAAATGATCTATGGATTGATCAGAAGATCCTTTCAATTGGCTAGAATCCCTTACTTGAACGAAAATAGATCTTGTGGAATCATATTGAATATTTGACAATACATTCCGTACCTTGCTAAAAAACCGATCCTTGTTTACCAACCACACATTGTCTAACCAAATCAAATTCTCTCTCGATACGTTCCTCAAAAAATCCGATTCGTGCTGATTCTTCCCCCAACTAACGAAGAGATCTTGGCGGAATTGCCACATATGAAATTGAGCACAATTTTGCAAAGAAATACCCCACTTGTTTCTCGAGAAGAGATGGGAAACATGCTCAATATCATTTGATTGAATAGTTGCCTCAGCTCCTTGTTGTTTGAAGAAAACCTCCCCTTCAATTGGTCTTTTTTCACGAAAAGCAGACATGAGATAACAAATCAAGTCTTTCCCTAAGATTTCGAATAGCTGTCCCGAATTCAAGTTGATTATGTTTCGCTTCTTCCTCGGAGAAAGACGATCAAACAATTCCCAATCATGGTCCTTGCGGATCGGATCATCCGTATAGGATAAAAAAAGAAACTCCAGATATTTGCTATCTTTCTCTTTGAATGAGATCTCAATTCCAGCTACGGTTTCATTAGATATCTTACAACTAGAATCCCTCTTTTTTCCGATCCGGTTCCTCCACCACCGCGAACTCCGGTTAGATTCAGGCATGATACACTTTTTATTTATTGGGAGAACCCAAGTACTCTCTTGCGGATCCATGAAACAACTCTCAGAAATCTTTTTCCCTTTTGGAAGATACAGGAGCGAAACAATCAACCTATTGATATTGGAAGACCAAAAAGATTCTTCCAATGTCTCATTTCTGGGTCCAATGGAATTCATAGGTATAGGAAGAAGCCCCATCAAATAGAGATTTTTTCTTTCGACCATCTTTCGATTGTTAATACGAGATATAAGGACCACTACTACAAGCAGTACTACACCTTTGATCGTGAAATATCGATTGCTTGTTGAACCCTGTGAATCACGTGAAAGTAGGATACTCCAAATTCGGGGGTCAAAGAGTTTCATAAAACGTTCTTGGTGGAAAAAAATGTGAGTGAAAGATCCCACTGAATCGAATTTGATCCATGAATCTAAGAAATAGTGAGAATTCT